AGGTCCTTTGAATGATGAACAAATATGGGCACATTCGTTCATAGAAAATGGGATTAACCCCCATTGCGTATTGATACTTATCGGGTATAGAATAGATCTGCTTCTCTTTTTCTTCTTCTGAACCAGATTCTTGTATTATTAGTAAACTAATCGAACAAAGCGTAATCTTTTCTCCGAAATAATCCACCGAGGGGGGAGGTACGTAGTCTATTCTAATGCAATAAAGTTACATAGTGTCTATTTTTCGTTGAGAAAGGGGTATTTCCATGGGTTTGCCTTGGTATCGTGTTCATACTGTCGTATTGAATGATCCTGGTCGTTTGCTTTCTGTTCATATAATGCACACAGCCCTGGTTGCGGGTTGGGCCGGTTCGATGGCTCTATATGAATTAGCAGTTTTTGATCCTTCTGACCCCGTTCTTGATCCAATGTGGCGACAGGGTATGTTCGTTATCCCCTTCATGACTCGTTTAGGAATAACCAATTCATGGGGCGGTTGGAGTATTACAGGGATTACTATAAGCAAAACAGGTCTTTGGAGTTACGAAGGTGTAGCCGGAGCGCATATTGTGTTTTCTGGTTTGTGCTTCTTGGCAGCTATCTGGCATTGGGTGTATTGGGATCTGGAAATTTTTTGTGATGAGCGCACAGGAAAACCTTCTTTGGATTTGCCCAAGATCTTTGGAATTCATTTATTTCTCGCAGGAGTGGCTTGCTTTGGTTTTGGCGCATTTCATGTAACAGGATTGTATGGTCCTGGAATATGGGTGTCCGATCCTTATGGGCTAACTGGAAAGGTACAACCTGTAAATCCAGCATGGGGTGTGGAAGGTTTTGATCCTTTTGTTCCAGGAGGAGTAGCCTCTCATCATATTGCAGCGGGGACATTGGGCATATTAGCGGGCTTATTCCATCTTAGTGTTCGCCCGCCCCAGCGTTTATACAAAGGATTACGTATGGGAAATATTGAAACCGTCCTTTCTAGTAGTATCGCTGCTGTCTTTTTTGCGGCTTTTGTTGTTGCTGGAACTATGTGGTATGGGTCATCAACTACTCCCATCGAATTATTTGGTCCTACTCGTTATCAATGGGATCAGGGATACTTCCAGCAAGAAATATACCGAAGGGTTAGTGCTGGGCTAGCCGAAAATCAAACTTTATCCGAAGCTTGGTCTAAAATTCCCGAAAAATTGGCTTTTTATGATTACATTGGCAATAATCCGGCAAAAGGGGGATTATTCAGAGCGGGTTCAATGGACAACGGGGATGGAATAGCCGTTGGGTGGTTAGGACACCCTATCTTTAGAGATAAAGAAGGGCGCGAACTTTTTGTACGTCGTATGCCTACTTTTTTTGAAACATTTCCGGTTGTTTTGGTAGACGGAGATGGAATTGTTAGAGCCGATGTCCCTTTTAGAAGGGCAGAATCAAAGTATAGTGTTGAACAAGTAGGTGTAACTGTTGAGTTCTATGGTGGTGAACTCAATGGAGTAAGTTATAGTGATCCTGCTACTGTGAAAAAATATGCTAGGCGTGCTCAATTGGGTGAAATTTTTGAATTAGATCGTGCTACTTTGAAATCTGATGGTGTTTTTCGTAGCAGTCCAAGAGGTTGGTTTACTTTTGGGCATGCTTCGTTTGCTCTGCTCTTCTTCTTCGGGCACATTTGGCATGGTGCTAGAACCCTGTTCAGAGATGTTTTTGCTGGTATTGATCCGGATTTAGATGCTCAAGTAGAATTTGGAGCATTCCAAAAACTTGGAGATCCAACTACAAGAAGACAAGTAGTTTGATTCAAGATTGCTTTGTTAGTTTTGCTTCTATTTTTTATTTTCTGTTTGTGATTTGACATAGGCTTAGGACGCTAAAAAATATTGATTTCAATCACTGTCTTTTTTTTACCCTTGTTCTTTCTTTATCCAGGAGATGATCCAAAATAAACAGACATGGAAGCTATAATTGTAAACCACAATCAAATTTATGGAAGCATTGGTTTATACATTCCTCTTAGTATCGACTCTAGGGATAATTTTTTTCGCTATCTTTTTTCGAGAACCGCCTAAAGTTCCAACTAAAAAAATGAAATGATTTTTCATTATCTCAGTTGACGTAATGAGCCCCAAAATAGAATATTTTGGGGCTCATTACGTCAATCATTACTTCAACTAGTCCCCGTGTTCCTCAAATGGATCTCTTAGTTGTTGAGAGGGTTGCCCAAAGGCAGTATATAAGGCGTACCCAGTAAAACTGACAAGTAAACCAGATATAGAAATAGCGACTAGGGTTGCTGGTTCCATTATTATATATATATATATAATTTCAAGACCACAATGGATCTATGATAATATCGTTTATTTACAACGGAATAGTATACAAAGTCAACAGATCCCACTGAATGCAAAATAAGATTTATTATGGCTACACAAACTGTTGAGGGTAGTTCTAGATCTGGTCCAAGGCGAACTGTTATAGGGGATTTTTTGAAACCATTGAATTCGGAATATGGTAAAGTAGCCCCTGGGTGGGGAACGACTCCTTTGATGGGTATCGCAATGGCTCTATTTGCGGTATTCCTATCTATTATTTTGGAGATTTATAATTCTTCCGTTTTACTGGATGGAATTGCGATGAATTAGATTCACAAGAACCGCGAAGTCCGAGTTTTTCAATACAAATACAAAAAAAGTGAATAGGTCTCGTATTTTAGCTCATTTTGCTTTGGCAGTTCGACCGCAAAATTGATTTTTTTCTGTATTTCCGGAATATGAGTGTGCGACTTGTTATAATTGATCCTATTGATAGTACAGAAAAGGGATCTGTCATCTTGATAGAGATAGTTTTACCCCGTCGAATATTCATTTGAGTATCTGGAGCACGGAATATATGAAATAGATCACGAAGTGTTCGAACTATGATTCATACTTAATATTCAAATCTCGCGGCCGGACTCAAAAAAAATTTCAAAATGAATTCTATTCTAAATAGAAAGATTTTTTCTTCTTTCAAACTCTCATTTCCTTATATTATTTATTTTGATCAAAAGACAAAGCTTTCTTTCTATTGTTATATCTGTTCTATCTAATCATTGAATAAGTTGATGATCCAATGATTCTTACTCAGGGAATCTTTGTGCTTAGTTTGAGGGTTTTATTGAATGAATTATCGTGGTTCTAGTATGAATCTGGGGTTTCAATTGATTCATAGGGTCTTAACGAGAGAATTCCTATCAATAATAAAGAAAACAAGCAAAAAATCATATTCAAATAATAAATCAAAGCAAAGAAAAAGAAATTAGGTGGGTAAATAGAAGATTCAAGAGGCCTGGAATGATCAATATAAAGACGAATGTGCCGGCTTGAGTTTTTGGCATTCTAATTACAAAGAAAAGAAGAGCTTTTCTATTTTTTTTTACTCGTTTGTATCTTTTCTTTAGATAAGATAAGATTGAATGAAAGGATTAAAAAGTTTCAAACTTTCTATTCTCTCTCCCTTTTTTTCAGCCAGTATTTGGGTGTTTTTGTTTGAGCCGTACGAGATGAAATTCTCATATACGGTTCTAAGAGGGGGAGTCCTCGTTCTTGGTTTACCTATCTCAATAAAGTCTATGATTGGTTCGAAGAACGCCTCGAGATTCAGGCGATTGCAGATGATATAACTAGTAAATATGTTCCTCCTCATGTTAACATATTTTATTGTCTAGGAGGAATTACGCTTACTTGTTTTTTAGTACAAGTAGCTACAGGGTTTGCTATGACTTTTTACTATCGTCCGACCGTGACGGAGGCCTTTGCTTCTGTTCAATACATAATGACTGAAGCTAACTTTGGTTGGTTAATCCGATCGGTTCATCGATGGTCGGCAAGTATGATGGTCTTAATGATGATCCTGCACGTATTTCGTGTTTATCTCACTGGTGGTTTTAAAAAACCTCGGGAATTAACTTGGATTACAGGCGTGGTTCTGGCTGTATTGACTGCATCTTTTGGTGTAACAGGTTATTCTCTACCTCGGGACCAAATTGGCTATTGGGCAGTTAAAATTGTAACAGGCGTACCGGAAGCTATTCCGGTAATAGGATCGCCTTTGGTAGAGTTATTACGTGGAAGTGCTAGTGTAGGACAATCCACTTTGACCCGTTTTTATAGTTTACACACTTTTGTATTACCTCTTCTTACTGCCGTATTTATGTTAATGCATTTCCTAATGATACGTAAGCAAGGCATTTCTGGTCCTTTATAGAGAATATAGATCAGATCATAGAGATTTGGAATTCATTATTTATCTTATTAGTTTGAGGAGGAACATATAGTATTTCATTGCTACAAATATGGATTATTAAAACAAAAATAAGACATGTACTTGGATATTTCCTTTCAACTATCCACTATTCTATTATTTATTTGACATGAATGGTTGGGGGGAATTCTCCGAAGAGAAAGTGGATTATGGGAGTGTGTGACTTGAACTATTGATTGGGGCCGTGCAGAAATAGTTCTTTCTCTGCTACATTAGAATTCACAACCAAATGTGTCTTTGTTCCAACCACCGCGTAAGCTCCCTACCATACAAAGGATAGGCTGGTTCGCTTGAAGAGAATCTTTTCTATGATCAGACCCGACCGATGTCTTGCATGAACGGGCTCCGTAAGATCCAACAGAATAAGGAATTTGGCCTAATAAAAATTCATATGTTTTGGCTTTTTTTTACTTTTTTTCTTACTTCTTACATAGTACGGAAATGCATTCATTTCCTATGCATCGACCTGATTTATTATACTATTGGAGTGAAACAGGGGATCTAAAGAAGAGCAAAGGCTAGACTATATTAGTAACAAGTAAATCCTTTGTATGTGAAAAATCTTGATCTTTTTTGGTTGGGGATCAGGGCGAATCACAAGCAAGATGTGAGACAACCCAGAAAGCACTTGATCATAATCAACTTTGTAAGCCAAGCCTACTTGGGTATTGAGCATTTATTTACCTGTAAGAATTGAATTCCTT